CGTCTGGATTATTATTCAAAAGGTCTAATAATGTATGTATATTGGATCTTTTGAGGCAATTATAGATCCTAGGAGGCAATTCTGATTGGTCAATAAAAATGGATTTGAATGCTATTTCTTTTTTATTTTTCCTTAGTTTAGCCAATCTATCATGAAAAGTAAAAATGGGTAAAGTCTTTTTGTGTTGATTGTTGGTCAAATGGAAATTTTCTTCTTCCGCATGTAAAAAAGGAATAAATAAATCAATCAAATTCCGAGAGGCTTCATGAAGTGCTTCTTTAGGAGTTAAACTTCCATTTGTCCATATTTCGAGAAAAAGTATTTCTTGTTTTTCATTCCCATTGACATAAGAATGAATGCTATGATTCGCATTTCGAACAGGCATGAATACAGCGTCTATAGAATAACTTCCGTCTTGAAAGTTATTTGGGGTTTGTATACGATATCCTCGATTTCTCTCTATTTGTAATTCAATACAAAAATTGATTGGTTCTGTTAGTTTAGCTATATACTGCGTATTATCAATGATTTCCACAGAAGGTGGTAAGATGATATCTTGAGCCGTTACATATCCAGGACCCTTGACATAAATATACGCGCCACCACTTCCATACAGATTACTTCGCAATACAATTTCTTTCAAATTCATGAAAATTTCATGGACTGATTCTTGAATACCTATTAGGGTAGAGTATTCATGTGATATTTTTTCAGATTTTGCACGTGTGATACATGTTCCTTCTATTTCGCCAAGCAAAGCTTTTCGCATCGCAATACCTATTGTATCCGCTTGACCTTTCATAAGTGGAGACAGAATAAAGCGTCCGTAATAAAGACGTTTACTGTCTGCTCTTGATTCAAGACATTTCCACTTTAGTGTCCGAGTAGATACTCTTATTTTCTCTCGAACCATAGTAATATTATTTGATCAAATTATTGAATTGTTTATTTCTCTTGAAATATAGTTAATGGTTATTTTTACACACGTCTTTTTTTAGGGGGCCTACAGCCATTATGGGGCATAGGAGTTACATCACATATATAACTTAATAGTATACCGCTTCGACGAATAGCTCTTAATGCTGCATCTCGTCCGAGACCGGGGCCTTTTATCATGACTTCTGCTCGTTGCATACCTTGATCCACTACTGTCCGAATAGCAGTTCCTGCTGCGGTTTGAGCCGCAAATGGCGTCCCCCTTCTTGTACCTTTGAATCCACAAGTACCGGCGGAGGACCAAGAAATTACTCGACCCCGTACATCCGTAACAGTCACAATTGTATTGTTGAAACTTGCTTGAACATGAATAACTCCCTTTGGTATTTTATGCGTACTTTTACGTAAACCAATACGTCCATTTCTACGTAAACCACTTCTTGGTATGGGTTTTGCCATATTTTATCATCTCATAAATATAAATCAGAGATATATGGATATATCCATTTCATGTTAAAACAGATCTTTTTTTTTTCATTTTTTAGAGAAAGATTATCCTTGTCTTTGTTTATGTCTCGGGTTGGAACAAATTACTATAATTCGTTTCCGCCTACGGATCAGTCGACATTTTTCACAAATTTTACGAATGGAGGCTCTTATTTTCATATTTGTCTGTCATTCCTTACTTTAATTGCGAATCTACCTATTTGAAGAAAATAAGTTTCTTGAAACTTTGAATTTAGAAGTGTATCCTTACAAAACAAAAAATATTGAAATTGAAAACCACAAAAATTATTTGAATCTTTGTTTTGTAGTTTATAAAACTATACGTTCTATGGTTGAATCCTAAAAATTGACTTTCATTTTAACACTATTCCGCGCTAGTATATGTATAGTACTATGTTGAATCGGTCCTAAAAAAAATCTAAAATTCTATCTCCATTATCTAAACGACAACGAACCCGGAACATATCAGGGGTTCTGTAATTAAACCTTCATCACTTTATTTTTGTTCTTTCATTTTTGGTGAAAACCCTTGAAGTATCAACTAATGAAGCAAGACTTATATCATATTAGAAATCCTCTCTTTTTTTTTACAAAAAAGAGATAGGGAAGTTTTGTATATAATTCGCATATTATAAAGATTACCATATATAACACAAAATTTCTCCGCCCATTTTTTCTAGTCGAGCCTCTCGGTCTGTCATTATACCCCTAGAAGTGGAAAGAATTACAACCCCCATCCCTCCTAAAATTCTAGGAATTTTTTGATAGTTAGAATAGATTCGTAGACCAGGTCTACTGATCTGTTTTAAATTTAAAAAACTTTTAAATGGTCCTTTCCTATTCCTTTTATGTCGGAGGGTTAAAACCAAAAAATTTTGGTTGTTTTTAAAATGTTTCCTTACGTTTTCAATAAAACCTTCTCGTAAAAGTATTTTCACAATGTTTTCAGTGATGTTAGTCGATGGTATTCGAACCATTTCTTTTCTAGTCATGTCAGCATTGCGTATAGAGGTTATTAGGTTAGCAATAGTATCCTTACCCATGATAAACCAAAATGAGTGTTTCTTTCGAATTTTAATATAATTAACATGCTCTTTATTTATTCAATATTTTTTTTTTTATTTTGAAAAGTATATACATGAGATACAATCTATTAATTAATTTCATTCAAATATTCTAACTATATCTCGGTCTCATCTTATAACACTTCAGGTGCTAATGAAATTATTTTAGTGAAATTTAACTGTCTCAATTCGCGGGGGATCGCACCAAAAATGCGGGTTCCTTTTGGATTTCCTTCTTGATCAATAACAACCGCAGCATTGTCATCATAGCGTATTATCATACCATTTTCACGTTTGAGTTCTTTACAAGTACGTACAATTACAGCTCTAATCACTTCTGATCTTTCTAGAGGTGTATTTGGGACTGCTTCTTTGATTACAGCAATAATAACGTCACCAATATGAGCATATCGTCGATTACTAGCTCCTATGATTCGAATACACATCAATTTTCGGGCCCCGCTGTTATCCGCTACATTCAAATAGCTTTGAGGTTGAATCATATTATTTTTGTGAATCTGTTCTTTCAATTCAAAGGGCTAAAAAAAAACAAAAAGAAATATTGTTTGTTCAAACCAAACAAAAAATAAATTTGAAATGGCAATTTTTTTTTGCATAACAAAGACCACTTTCCTTTGATTCTACATTCCTATCCCGAAATAATGAATTGGGTTCGTATAGGCATTTTGGACGCCGCTATTGAAATAGCTTTTCTGGCTATATTTTCTGCTACTCCTCCCATTTCATAAAGTATTCTACCCGGTTTAACGACAGTTACCCAATATTCAGGAGATCCTTTCCCCGAACCCATACGTGTTTCCGTGGGTCTTACTGTAACAGGTTTGTCTGGAAATATACGTACCCATATTTTTCCGCCACGTCGTGCATTTCGTGTCATTGCTCTTCGTCCCGCTTCTATTTGTCTAGATGTGATCCAAGCGGGTTCAAGTGCCTGAAGAGCATATCTACCGAAACAAATATGATTACCTCGATACGAAATTCCTTTCATTCTTCCTCTATGGTGTTTACGAAATCTAGTTTTTTTGGGGTTATAGTGGATGGTTTTTTTTCTCAATTCCATCTCTACTACAGAACCGGACATGAGAGTTTCTTCTCATCCAGCTCCTCACGAATGAAACGATTCCAAAAGAATAGACTATACATATATAGTGTCAATAATAGACTGAATTAGGGTATTCTTTGAGATTTCATCTAATCTATTATCTATTTTTATCTCTTCTTTTGAGATAGAACTAAATATGTATTCTATTTATACATGATTTACATATTTATATATTTTAAATATTCAAAAAAATTATAGATAATTTTTTTTTTAAGGTCTTATAAATAATGGAATCTTTATTTTATTTTGGTTTCTCTTTTCTTTTATTATCTATTATTTTTTTGGGGGTCTTTGAGCGACCCAAATATAGAAATTAAAGCCAATAAAAAAAAGTTCGCGGGCGAATATTTACTCTTTTTATATCTATTTACGTTCTAAGCTTAGCCCATGAAATGACCTTTTCGAATTAATGGATTGGTCTTGGGTGGATTCCGCCATCCTACCCAATGAATCATTAATATTTATTTTCAATAGAATATTATGTATTCTTGGGTTCCCTCGTCCCCATCATTTCTTGATTAATGGTTAGGTCTTAATTATACAATGGAGCCCCTAATGAATGAAATTTGTTGTTGAGTCAATCTTCTCAGTCTTTATTGACTCAGGGCTCTTGGCTTTTTTCTTCTATTAACAGATTAATCTAATTATGAATCAATCAGTATTGCTGTTTTTTTACACTACCTTTTATGAGATGACTCATAGACCTTACATATTCCATATTGGAATCTTATATCATTGATATTATTTTTCTCTCTTTCTTTCACCCTTCCATTTATCCGTATACTTTTAATGCTTCACAATTGATAATTAGATTGGTGTTTTTGTTTATGCAAAAAAGATTTCAGTTGCTACAATGATATGACATGCCCAGTATAACATATCTTGACTGCTTTCTTTTTTTGATCCAGATAATGTGAAACGATGAGTTGGTTATTTTTTTTGAATTATTAGTTCATATTATGTTATGGTCAGGTCTATTTTTATCCTAACAGAAAAACCAACGAGTCGCACACTAAGCATAGCAATTTTTTCAAATAATTAATTGAATTTTTATTCAAGCCTATAGAATTTCTCATTTACTATTAAAAAAAAAAATGAATTTTTTTTTGTTCTATCATTGAATAAAATAGAAAGACAGATTGAGGAAAGGCTTATTATTCCTCGTCTACAAATATCCAAATTTTAATCCCTAATATCCCATAGATAGTTGCAACTGTATAGGAACAATAATCAATTTTAGCTCGAATGGTTTGTAGAGGAACCCTACCTTCTCTGATCCATTCAACACGTGCAATTTCTTTTCCGTCTATACGCCCTGCAATTTGTACTTGAATTCCCTTTGTACCTGCCTGTTCAGTTAATTCAATAGCTTTTTTCATTGCTTTTCGAAATGAAACTCTATTCTTTAGCTGCCCGGCTATAAATTCTGCAAGAATAGTAGGGTTTCCGTAAGGGTTTTCAAGTCTTGTAATAGCAATGTTTAGTTTTCGGTTGACAAAATTTAACTCTTTTTGTACATTCATTTGTAATTCTTCGATTCTTCGAGACCCACTTTCTATTAATAACTTTGGGAAGCCCATATAGATTATTACCTGAATGAGATCAATTCTTTTTTGAATCTCGATACGTGCAATTCCCTCAACACCGGAGAATATTCTTATATTTTTTTTTACATAATTTTTGATACAATCTCGTATTTTTTGATCTTCTTGTAAACCTTCAGAATACTTTTTTGGTTGTGCAAACCAAATAGAACGATGTCCTTGGGTTGCACCAAGTCTAAAACCGAGTGGATTTATTTTTTGTCCCATACTCCCCCATTATTATCCATATTATAACATGCGATATCTGTGTATTTATTTATACATCTAGGTTTTTTTAAGCATAATATGGAGTATTTGGATCTTTTAAACTCTTCTTCATTTAAAGAAGATATATCTTTCAATACAATAGTTATACAACAAGTGGGTCTTTTTATCGGATAACTTCGGCCTCGAGCTCGAGGTTTTAATTTTTTCACAGTAATACTTTTGTTGACCTCAGCTTTACTAATGACTAAATTGGTTTCGTTGAGACCCATATTGTGACTAGCATTTGCTGCTACAGAATAAACCAATTTAAAAATGGGATAACATGCTCGATAAGGCATGAGTTCTAGTATCATAAGTGTTTCTTCGTAAGAACGTCCACGAATTTGATCAATTACTCTTCGTGCTTTGTGAGTGGACATACATATATGTTGACCTAAAGCGTATACTTCTGTATATCCATTATTTTTTGTCTTCTTTATCATAAGGTTCACCTCTCACTAATGAATCATAAATTTCTTTATTTTATCTCTATTCATTTTATTTTCTGATTTTACTAATTTAAATTAGTAACGACGAGATTTATTATCATTTTTCGCATGCCCCCGGAAATTGAGAGTTGGCACAAATTCTCCCAACTTATGCCCTACCATACGGTCTGTTATATAAATAGGCAAATGTTCCTTTCCATTATGAATAGCAAGAGTATGACCAATCATTGTGGGTATAATGGTAGATGCTCGTGACCAAGTTATTATTATTTCTTTTTCTTCCTTTGTGTTAAGCTTATTTATTTTTTTTAATAAAAAATTTGCTACAAAAGGATTTTTTTTTAATGAACGTGTCACAGTTATTTTCACTCCTATTTTTTTTTCTTATTTGCACATCTTTTGTTCATAAAAAAAAAAGATGTGCACGAATTCCGGAAATTGTTTATTCAATTCAATGATGCATTCCATTAATTGAATTTACAATTCAATTGTAAAATTGATCTTATTATGATTTATAGTAATTCTAGATTCATTTTATTCTATATTAATTCAATTATCTTATTTTATAAAATAATATAGAGTACTTTATATAATAATAATTTATTATATTAAAAAATAGAATTAAAATATTCGAATTTGAAATGAATCAATTCAAAAATATGGGTCTATTATGAATTTCGAAATATAGTAATCAAAAAAAAAGAAATCTATAAAATTACGATATCATTTTAATAAAAAAAAAAGAAGATAAAATATATAAGATAAGCGGGTAGCGGGAATCGAACCCGCATCGTTAGCTTGGAAGGCTAGGGGTTATAGTCGACGTTGATTCATCATTTTGAACGTCTCTAATTCAAAACCGAACGTGAAACTTTGATTTCATTCGGCTCCTTTATGGAAGATGGAAAAAAAAGATGTAAACGAAAAAAAAACAAATTCTACCCATAACATCTATGTCAGCCTTTCTGTCTGAATGCATTCAAAAGGACCTGCTTTATAGATGATCCCTATAGAAGAAAAGAGGATTCTAACAATCTTTTCTAGTTACTTCGTTCCCTATTTCTATTTGAAATAATCCTTAGGAAAAGTCTTTTTTGTTTCCAACGAGCTAAAACAATAGAATCTGTCGATGTCTCTAGTAAACCAAAGACATTGTTTAATAGCTATTTTGTTTTGCTTCAATCTCCCTTATATAAATCTCAAATTGAAGATTTAGTTACGATTAGAAATAGACCGTTCTTTCTACCTTTATCCATGGATTCCTTACTCGTTCAATTGGAAGTATGGATCCAATTCAAAAAAAAATTATGTTTCGTAATTTCATGATCCAATTTTTTCAATTTATAACGGACTCTTGGATACAAATCACGAGAATTTCTATTTTTCCTCGAATTTTTCATCGATAGGAAAAGGATTGAATCCTTTTAAGAAATAAAGTTTTTGATCGAAATATAAATCAAACGAAAGACCCTTTAACTATTAAAGGGTTAATAGAACGAATCACCCTTTTACCACTAAACTATACCCGCTACAATGCTATTATTGCATATAAATCGACCTTTTGTCGAACACAAAAATAGGTCATAGTAATAAGTAATAAAAAAATAGGATCAGAAAAAAAATCATGAAAATGAGAGCGTTGACATATTTTTATCAGGAAGACTAATGAGATTAGTAAACGAGGACTCATTTAACTAATTAAATGATAAGTTTTTTTTATTCCAGTAAAAAAAAGTAAATAAAAAAAGAAAGAATAATAAGAAATGGCACTTTGATTCTGTATCATAGGAATCGAAATAATCCTTCTTATGATATGATTGTTGTTTCGATTTTTGTTATTTTATTTCAAAAGAATTTTGAGTTTTCAAATAAAATAAATCATTTTTTCTACGATTCATTGGAACAAAAAAAAAAAGCCCGGCTAGGTACTGACCAGGCCAGGCCGTGGAAATAAAAAGGGACTTTTCGGACGAAATAAACAAGGTACTTTTATTGATTTTATTTATTATTTAATATATATATATTTTCATTTTATTTTTTATTTTCTTAATTTATTCCAAATTTTTTTTATTAACATTTAATAGATTGGTATTTATATATTCAAATATTGGATTGTAGATATCTCTTTTGAGCCCTTACTTTATTTAAAATCTAAATGGAATTGGAATTTATGATAAAAGTTTTTAGATATATATTATCTATATATAGCTTTATATAGCTATCTATATAATAAATAATAAAGATATAATAAAATAATAAAGAGAGATAAAGAAGGGCTTTTTTCAAGCCTTACTTAATGTATCATAGTAATTATTCTTTTTCATTTTTCAATTGGGGGAGAGATGGCTGAGTGGATTAAAGCGTCGGATTGCTAATCCGTTGTACGCGTTTTTCGTACCGAGGGTTCGAATCCCTCTCTTTCCGTTTCTGTCGATGACTTGGTATTTTTTTTTTTTATATATAGTTAAAGAAAGATGTGGAATAGATAAAAATTTGCAAATCAAGCAAGGAAAACAAAAATCTGATTTTTTATTCTTCACGTCCAGGATTACGTCCCGGGTCATTAGATAGGAATCCGAAAATGAAGAGAGAAACAAAGAATATCACTACTGTATAAACAAATAGTTTTAGAGTAAGCATTACACAATCTCCAATAGCATTTTTTTTTTTCAAAAAAAAAAAAGAGAATAGATTCTCTATTTTTATACTGCATACCCTATTTTTTGACACCAAGAAATGAAGTGATTTCTAGAAAAAAAAAAAAAAATTTCAGAAAATCAGAGTTGAGTTGTTTATTAATGAAAATTTTCTTTTATACCAACAATTATATATTGTGGGGGACTCTAATAGGGTCGTTCAATGGAAAAAAAAGTTATAACAAGAAAATGAGAGTGATCTAGATTTAGCACAGCTATACAAGAATTTCAATATTTAACTTAACGGTTCAGACTGTATGTAAGACTTATCTGATCTTATATTAGAAATTGTTAGAATTTTTTTTTCGAGTAAATCATGAATTTTTCTAGGACAGTATGAAAAATCTCATCGAAAACTTACAGCAGCTTGCCACACAAAAGCTAATAAAAAAAAGAACACAGGTATTACTGGCATAATATCTACTATTGGATTCAAAAAAGCGTAGGCCTCGGGTAATTTGGCTAAGAAAAAGCTACTTGAATAAAGGACAGAATTAAGACAGATACAGATTAAACTTAAAATATTAAGCATAACAAACATTTTGTTCTTGAAGATAATTTATTTTTGAGTTGATTGAGTTATTAATATCTTATTATTGATATAAGGGATAAGGTAAAAATTAATAACATAAGGTAGGTCAAAAAACCTTTCTTTTCTTTGATTTGAACTCAGCCAATCAAAAATCCTTCCATTCTCAAATCAAAATAGATATAGAAGAAATCCTACTTTCATACAATATCTTAATTGAATTATATCTAATGATCAATAAATTCAGTTTCATTCGATATCTACACGTATCAAAATCCTAGCAACAATCTAATTGATTCTATCAATATTTGGACTGGAATTGACGAACAACCAATAACAATATTAGTGTTTATTAGTCTTGAATAGAAATGGGGCGTGGCCAAGTGGTAAGGCAACGGGTTTTGGTCCCGCTATTCGGAGGTTCGAATCCTTCCGTCCCAGAGTATGCGTATTATATATATCATAGTATTATGATATTATATATCATAATATTCCATAATATTATATATGATATAATCATATCAAAATTATCATATCAAAAAAAGATTGCCTTTTTTGAACAACCTTCTGTTTAAGAGTCTAATATTAGATAGAATGTGATTCTTCTTTCTTATCATTATTTTTCTTATTTTGGATTCGTCTCTAAATCATATTTTTTTCACAAATTTAATCGAGTTTAAATACCATAAGACGTAGATGGAATTGAATCCATTTTTTATCTAGGTAAAAGATGGGAACATAGATCAAAAAAAAAGACTTTTTTAATGAAAAAAAAAGTAGGACGGGCTTTTCATCGTATGTCCATATCTTTCATATTCATATTTGAAATTCGTTATTCATAAAAAAACCTTACGTCTCATATATTTTCCATGATGTCATTTAAATTCAAAATCGAAATGTGAAAGCCTCTCTTATTCTCTATCCCTTAAATGGTGTGTGCAACTTGATTATTTTATTTCTGTGGATTTATGTGGAATTATAAATACGAAGGGCTTGCGTTTTTGGTACTAATTGAATTGAATCAATGGGATTAAGTCTCTTAAGACCGGTTTAGGCTAAAAAAATTTAGAGTAAAAAAAAATTGGATTTGTTTTTGATCTATCTATTTGTTTTAAATCATTGATGGGTTAATTCGAATAGGTTTTTTTTATGATAATAAAAGATAATAAAATGTCCCTTCCCTTATTGGAAAACTTTAGTCAAATAATAATATCGAGGTAGAAAACTTTCAATCAATTATTTTGAATGATTTCCTATGAATCCTTGGTACTTGAAGAAGTGTTAAACTGGCGAATCCATCCTATCAAGAAACTTGAAAATGCGGATTCAAAAAGAACGTATTTCTTATTTATTCGTAATTTTTTCTAAATTTATAGAAATAAAAAAAAAAAGAATAATATATATATTCCATTTCATATTAAATAAATATTGCATTCATACAAAAAATTGTATTCATCAAATATACTAAAAGAAAATCCAATATCTAAAAGAAAATGTGGGTTTAAAAAAAAAATGGAATTCTTGCTGATACTTTTTAAGAAACTACCCATTCATAACAGTATAGATAACTATGTACCAACTAAACCAATGACTATTCATGATTCCATAATTGAATCAATTACATACCAGTTCCAAGAAACTAGAGGTTATGGTAAAACTTCGTTTAAAACGATGTGGTAGAAAGCAACGTGCGACTTGAAGGACATGATCAACTGTGGATTCTTATCTTACATCCACCATTTTCTTTTATATATAGGAATGAAGATGCTCTTGGCTCGACATCGTTTGTTCTGTTCCACTATAACCCTCATTTCATTTTGGGGAAGTTTTAATGTAAATATTACATGATGGAGCTCGAGTAGAAAGTATTAATTCATTTATCAGGGGCGGAGATCTAGGGTTAGTGTCAATCAATAAGTTGAAACAACTTCGTAAGTATATTTTCGATATAGAAATCGAAAGGATCCAATTCAAGCAAGTTTCAAATTCAAACATCCAATTTGTTGGAATTAGGAAAACTCTTTTGATCAAAAGTGTATCACGCGAGAATCAATCATTCATATGGTTCTTTGATAAAAAGAAATCACAAAAAATGGTATGTTGCTGCCATTTTGAAAGGATTAAAGATCACCGAAGTAATGTCTAAACCCAATGATTCAAAGCAAAGATAAAGGATCCCGGAACAAGGAAATACCTTTTTTAATTGTTTTAATAACTAAACTTGTTAATTGTCTCAATAACTAAACTAGATCAGAATGAAGAATAGAATAGATTCTAAAGGAGACAGGCAAAAAGGGGGTTATAGACGGCTCAATAAATGAAATGCTTAAAGGTTTTCCTTTGAGTGAGAGTTACCCAACTTGAGTTATGAGGATACAAATAAGAATTTTTTTTTTTATTTCTTTTTTGGAAAAGAATAAAAAAAAAATGAAATCATAGTCTAATTGATTTGATAATCTATGGATCTATTTTACATTAATTAGAATTCTATACATATACATAACTTCAAATTTTCTCGAGCCGTACGAGGAGAAAACTTCTTATACGGTTCTGGGGGGGGGTATTGTTAATCTACATCTATCCCAATGAGCCGTTTATCGAATCGTTGCAATTGATGTTCGATCCCGAAGAGAGGGAAGAGATCTTCGTAAAGTGGGTTTTTATGATCCGATAAAGAATCAAACCTATTTAAATGTTCCTGCAATTCTATATTTTCTTGAAAAAGGTGCTCAACCTACAGGAACTGTTCATGATATTTCAAAGAGGGCTGCGGTTTTTACGGAATTTGACCTGAATCAATAACCGAAAAATTCAATTAATGAAATAAAAAAAAAAAGAGGGTGTGGATGACTTGTCTATAGCTTTGGATAACCTTTTCTCTATTATTTCCCCCCTCTCTTGTTCTACTACACTTATTTATTAAAGATCAATCAAGTGAATAAATGAAATAATTGGTTTTATACTAGAAATAGAAAATTTGGACATTACCATCAATGGGTTGGTTTTTGTTGGAAATCTATGAACAAATAAAAAAACACAAGGGATTACGCTTGTTTATTCTACTTATATTTATTTATTGATTGAATAAACCCGAGATTTTTTTCTACTTTACTTCTTCCTTACCTTAATTTATTCTTTCGCCTACACTTTTTTTTTCTATTTATGTTCATTATCTCTATCGTGCCAATCCAACACAACTCCGTAGTTTTTTCTTTTTTTATTTATTTTCTCTTTTTTTCATTTTAATTATTATATATTTTATATATATTATATATATATATTTTCCTATTTCTATTTATTTCAATTAATAGAAATATATAATTTATAGATGAAATATTAATAAATAGATATTTCAATTGACTAATTAAATTGAATAATGAAATATAAATAAAAAAAGAAAGATATTCAATTGAAATTGTTATTTCTATTTTTTTTTTTTTTTTATTCTTTTGTGTTCTCCATTGTATTCGTTTTTCACTATTCACATTCATATTGACAACAGTGGATCAAACAAATATAATCCGATTGTGGATAAATAGATCTAGTTATCTCCGCTTCATAGACTTGGTTTTTTTTTTATTTGACTTCATTCAATTCACATGATGGGCTCATTGGATTTTCTGTGATACAAGAAGTTACTTTTGTGTGATATACAAATTTGGATTCAAAAAAAAATAGATAATCTAAGAAGGGATAACATAAGATAAGATACAAGAGACGGTATATCCATTTTTTTTTTTTATTTGATTCCATTTGATATTTTATTTGATTACGTCGTGCAATTCCATTTCGTTTTTGATTCTGATTGTATCTGCACATACTAATTCTTTTTTTTATTCGGGTTGCTAACTCAATGGTAGAGTACTCGGCTTTTAAGTGCGGCTAGCATCTTTTACACATTTGTATGAAGTAACAGATTCGTCCATACTATCGGTAGAGTTTGTAAGACCACGACTGATCCTGAAAGGAATGAATGGAAAAAACAGCATGTCGTATCAATGGGGAATTCGGGGAATATTTTTACCTGATGGGTTCAAAAGCTTGTTTGAATTCTTGATGTGGAACAAAATAAATTTCAAGTCGGGTCGAATGAATAAATGGATAGAGCTCTAGGGCTCCAATTCTAGAGAAATAAAAAGCAACGAGCTTATGTTCTTAATTTGAATGATTACCCGATCTAATTATACGTTAAAAAGATATTAGTGCTTGATGCGGGAAGGACTTTTCTCATGAGCGGATTATCGATTTTTTTATGAGTCCTAACTATTAGTTATTCTACATTAGGGGTAGAGATGAATGTGTAGAAGAAGCAGTATATTGATAAAGATCTTTTTTTTTTTCCAAAATCAAAAGAGCGATTGCGTTGAAAAAATAAAGGATTTCTAACCATCTTGTTATCCTAAAATAAACATAAACCAATTAGAAGGAAAAAGAAAAGAGCGGATAGAGAGTTCGTTGATGAGTCTTACCTGTTTACGAGGTATATATTCTTATTCTTTAATACCTTGTTTTGACTGTATCGCACTATGTATCATTTGATAACCCAATAAATTCATTATACTATCCCTGGTTCAAATCTAATTGAAAATGGAAGAATTTCAAGGATATTTAGAACTTGATAAATCTCGGCAACACAACTTCCTATACCCACTTCTCTTTCGGGAGTATATTTATGCATTTGCTCATGATCATTTTTTAAATGGATCCATTTTGTTGGAAAATGTGGGTTATGACAAGAAATCCAGTTTACTAATTGTAAAACGTTTAATTACTGGAATGTATCAACAGAATCATTTGATTATTTCCACTAATTATTATAACCAAAATCATTTTTTGGGGTACAACAAAAATCTGTATTCTCAAATTCTATCAGAAGGGTTTGCACTCATTGTGGAAATTCCATTTTCCTTACGATTAGTATCTTCCTTAGAAGAAGCAGAAATCACAAAATCTTATAATTTACGATCAATTCATTCAATATTTCCTTTTTTAGAGGATAAATTCCCACATTTTAATTATGTGTCAGATGTATTAATACCATACCCCCTCCATCTGGAAATTTTGGTTCAAATTATTCGCTATTGGGTGAAAGATGCCTCTTCGTTGCATTTATTACGGTTTTTTCTTCACGAGTATTGTAATTGGAATAGTCTTATTACTCCAAATAAATTGATTTCTTTTTTTTCAAAAGAAAATCGAAGATTATTCTTGTTCCTATATAATTCTCATGTATGTGAATACGAATCTATTTTACTTTTTCTCCGTAACCAATCTTCTCATTTACGATTAACATCTTATAGGTTTTTTTTTGAGCGAGTATATTTTTATGGAAAAATAGAACATCTTGTAAAAGTATTTGCTAATTATTTTCGGGCTATCCTACGGGTCTTCAAGCATCCTTTTATACATTATGTTAGATATCAAGGAAAAGCAATTCTGGTTTCAAAAGATACGCCTCTTCTGATGAATAAGTGGAAATATTACCTTGTCCATTTATGGCAATGTTATTTTTATGTGTGGTCACAACCAGAGAGGATCTATATAAACCAATTATCCAAGCGTTCTCTTGCCTTTTTGGGCTATATTTCAAGTGTGCGACTAAATCCTTCAGTGGTACGGAGTCAAATGCTAGAAAATGCATTTCTAATGGATAATGGTATGAAGAAACTCGATACACTAGTTCCAATTATGAAACTGCTTGTATCATTGGCTAAAGCTAAATTTTGTAACGTATTAGGGCATCCCATTAGTAAGCCGACCTGGGCGGATTCGTCAGATTTTGATATTATCGATCGATTTTTGCGTATATGCAGAAATCTTTCTCATTATTACAGTGGATCCTCAAA